ATCACATTGTTACATTATATATAGAGAAATTATCACAACAACTCTATGGAAAAAATATACGTCGGCCCTCGTTTTAGGGGTTTTTCGAGACAACCGTGTATATTAAGGGGGAGGGGGGTTTTTACCGAAAAACTTTTTTTTTTTAAAAGATTCGATTTTTTTTCCAAACCCGGGGTGAGTCTAATAATAGGAATAATTATGCCAGATAAAGTGAAGAATGTGTTAGAATAATGAAATGCACTGTACACGCACTATTATAGGAGACTTCTTTCCGAGAGGGTTAATCACAATGTTTTTTCTACTCGTTTGCCGCATTAATCAAAAAAACCAAACTGGTCCTACATGACCTGATATTTTCCCATGCCTTTCAGTAATGGTGAGTTTGACAATCTAATCTCCTGAATGATAAGTAATGAGATATGATAAGAAAAATGTCGAGGATAGCTCAAGTTTACCTTAATGAACCAGATGAGCCCTTCCGGGGAATAGCGATTTGCTTCATACCGAAATAAAAAAACAGGGCGGAAGATAAATCTTGAGACGATCAAGGATAAATATGCCATTAAAGGGAACTAGAGGACTGGCATTCTTGACGCGATCAAGGATTATATGAAGTTCGAGCATAATCAAATGTCAGGTTTGATCAATAGTAGGGGATAAAACAGTAATGTACCACAAACCGTACAATTTTTTTCATTCAAGAGGTTAATGGGGGTTTCTTACCAACGGCATTAAATAATACCATGTAAAGTAGGGTTAAATGAAAAATATTATGCTATGAAATTATTGATTATAGGTTAATGAGGGTTAAATAATTTAATGTAATGAAATAGCTGACAGTAGACTAATGTGGATTAAGCATAGTATGTAATAATATAGGGGAATATCGATTAATGAGTATTAAGCATAGTATATGTAATATACTAGAACTATATCTGTTATAGCTATTATGGAATGAGGGTAGTATGTGGTATATTAAGGTATGTGGGCCATATCATTAATATGTCACTCTAGCGTACAAAAATCAAATTTTTTTAATTTGACATTTATACGCTATAATAGCGATCAGGGGGCAGTTTAGGCAGAATCTTGGCTTTGGGAGCCAAGGGCAGGAGTTTGACCCTCCTTCCCCTGATATGTTTTGGGAGGGGTTTACACCCTCGATCTTCGACTTACAAGGTCGACGCTTTTTAGTTAAGCTACCAGAACTAATTTAGGCTGAGGATTTTGTTTTCTCATCAGCTAGTAAGTGGTATAATGATAAGGAATAAGGAAAAGTAGGAGATTGAGGCAATTTGACCTACTATAATGAATGGTTGTTCTACTGGTTGGCCTCCAATTCAAGTTAAAATAATTGAATTGGCTACAAGAAGTCAGAAGAAGATTTGTGTTATGGGTCGGAAGACGGTGCTTCGTTGTTTGGAGGTGTGGAGGAGAGGAATTAATATGAGGATAAAGATAGAGAATAGGAGAGCTAGGACTCCTCCTAGTTTATTAGGGATTGAGCGTAAAATTGCATAAGCGAATAAGAAGTATCATTCGGGTTTAATATGGGGTGGGGTAACGAGTGGGTTTGCTGGGATAAAATTTTCGGCATCTCCTAATAGATTAGGTATAAATAGGGCTAATGTAGCTAAGAAGAAGATTATAACGAAGAAGCCAAGTAGGTCTTTATAAGAGAAGTATGGGTGAAATGAGATTTTGTCTGCATCGGAGTTAATACCTAGAGGGTTGTTAGAGCCTGTTTCATGAAGGAATAGGAGGTGAATGACTGTTAGGGCTAAGATTAGAAATGGGAGTAGGAAGTGGAAGGCAAAGAAACGTGTGAGGGTGGCATTGTCTACTGAGAAACCCCCTCAGATTCATTGTACTAGTATATCTCCAATATAAGGAAATGCGGATAGAAGGTTAGTAATAACTGTAGCCCCTCAGAAAGATATTTGTCCTCATGGTAGGACATAGCCGACAAAGGCCGTTGCTATTAATAGGAAGAGGAGAATTACGCCAATGTTTCATGTTTCTTTATAAAGGTAGGAGCCGTAGTATAATCCTCGGGCAATATGGAGGTAGACACAGATAAAGAATAATGAGGCTCCGTTAGCATGGATATTGCGAATAAGTCAGCCGTAGTTGACGTCGCGGCAAATATGGACTACTGAGGAGAAGGCTGTAGAAATGTCTGCGGTATAGTGTATGGCTAGGAAGAGTCCTGTGAAAATTTGGATAATTAAGCATAGTCCTAGGAGTGAGCCAAAATTTCATCATGATGAAATATTAGATGGAGTGGGTAGGTCAACTAGGGCGTGGTTTATGATTTTTAAAAGTGGGTGGGTTTTTCGGATGTTAATGGCCATTGGTTCTTATAGTTGAATGAACAACGATAGTTTTTCAAGTTATTAGTCTTGGTTAGAGTCCAGGTAGGAATAATGGTATATTTTATGTTTGTAATAATGATTGGTTTAATTTTAGGTTTAATAGGTGTAGCATCTAATCCTTCTCCTTATTATGCTGCTTTAGGTTTAGTTACTGCTGCAGGGGTTGGATGTGGTTTGTTGGTAGGGCATGGTGGTTCTTTTATGTCATTAGTTTTATTTTTAATTTATTTAGGAGGAATGTTGGTAGTTTTTGCTTATACTGCGGCTCTTGCTGCGGAGCCTTATCCGGAGGCGTGAGGGGATTGGTCGGTGTTATTGTATGTTGGATTTTATTTGGTAGGGTTATTTATGGTTGGTAAGTATTTTATGGTTGAAGGATGGGGTTTATATTGAACTGGGATAGAGGAAATAAGTAGTTTGGATATAGTACGGGGAGATTTTTGGGGAGTTGCTTTGTTGTATTCTGATGGGGGTTGAATATTAGTTTTAGGAGGTTGGGTATTGTTGTTAACTTTATTTGTGGTATTAGAATTAACTCGAGGTTTATCTTGGGGTGCTTTGCGAGTAGTTAGGTGGAGATGATTAGGGTAATTAGGGTTAATGTTAGGAATAGAAGTGTTAGATAAGTTTTGATGAAGCCTTGTTGGGGTTTGGTAGATAATTTAATGAGGGGTGTTTGTTGGATAAGGTTGCTTTTGGGTCCGATTTTTTCGCTTCAGGTTAGGTCGATTAGGTGTGTTGAAATATGTTGGGCTCAGTTTAGACTGGTTTTTGGGAGAAGTCGGTGAATGATGGAGGGAAAGTAACCTAGTATGTTAGAGAAGTGATGAGGGTGGAGTATAGGATTGATTTTGAAGTAGGAGTTAGTAAGATTAGTAAGTTCGAGGGCTAGGAGGAGACCTGTAATTGTAACTAGGAGGGCGGATAGTTTGAGTAAGGGGGGTATGGTTATGATTTGAGTTTTTGTTAGGGTGAGATTGAGGGTGATAATTAGACCAGCAATAATGCTTCCGTAAGCAAGGCGTTTGATGGGGTTAATTACTAATGGATTGTTTTCGTTGATTGGAGAGAGTGTGTTGAATCGGGGGTAATTTATTAATGCAAAGAAGATGAGACGGAGACTGTAGATGGCTGTAAAGGATGTTGCTACGAGGGTAAGGATTAGGGCTCAGGCGTTTAAGTGGGAAGTGTTTATAGATTCAATGATGGTGTCTTTTGAGAAAAAGCCTGATAGGAATGGTATACCTGTAAGGGCTAGACTACCAATTGTTAGGGAGGTTGAGGTAAATGGTAAAAGTTTATGGAGGCCTCCTATTTTTCGAATGTCTTGTTCATCGTTAAGGCTGTGAATAATTGATCCGGAACAGAGAAAAAGTATTGCTTTGAAGAAAGCATGGGTGCAGATGTGAAGGAAGGCTAGTTGGGGTTGATTAAGGCCGATGGTGACTATTATCAATCCTAGTTGACTTGATGTTGAGAAAGCAATGATTTTTTTAATATCATTTTGGGTTAGAGCACATGTGGCTGTGAAGAGGGTAGTAAGTGCTCCTAAGCATAGGCAGGTTGTTAGGATTAGTTTGTTGTCTTGAATGAGAGGGTGAAGGCGAATTAAGAGAAAGATACCTGCTACAACTATTGTACTTGAGTGGAGTAATGCTGATACTGGTGTAGGGCCTTCTATAGCTGAGGGTAGTCATGGATGTAGGCCGAATTGTGCTGATTTTCCAGCTGCAGCTAATACGAGGCCAAGGAGTGGTAGGGTTAGGTCTTTGTTTTTTGATAGGATAAAGAGTTGGTGGATTTCTCATGAGTTGAGGTTAGTAGCTAGTCAGGCTATGCTTAAGATTAGTCCAATGTCACCAATTCGGTTGTAGATAACGGCTTGTAGTGCTGCTGTATTAGCATCTGTTCGGCTGTATCATCAGCCGATGAGCAAGAAAGATATAATTCCAACTCCTTCTCAACCAATGAATAATTGGAATATGTTGTTGGCAGTGACTAGGATAATTATTGAAATTAGAAATAATAGGAGATATTTAAAGAAGCGATTTATGTTAGGATCAGAGTGTATGTATCAAAGAGCGAATTCGAGAATGGATCAGGTAACATATAAAGCTACAGGTGTAAAGATGATTGAATATAAATCAAATTTGAAGCTTATGTTAATGTCGAATGGGCCTATGTTTATTCAATTTCAGTTGGTAGTAATTGATTCTAAACCTTGGTCGAGAAAAATAAATAAAGGAATTAAACTAATGAAAAAGGAGATTTTTACGGCAGTTTTTACATATAAGGATGATCAGTTTAGTTTTAGTTCTTTGGGTGAAAGAGAGGAAATTAGTGGGAAGGCGAGGATAATAAAGATTAAAAGAAAGGATGAGTTAAAGATAATATTCATAGCTCTTGCTTGGAGTTGCACCAAGAGTTTTTGGTTCCTAAGACCAATAGATTACTATTATCTTTCAAGAGCCGAGTGAGCCATGGGCTCGAACCATGATAAGAAGAATTAGCAGATCTTCGTGTCCCGGACCTCTCTCGGTAAATAAAAAGGTTTTAACTTTTGTCTTTAGAACCACAATCTAATGTTTTGGTTAAACTATAAATACAGAATGTTCAGCCTCAGATAAGTTCTGGTTTGAGGATTAGTAATAGTACGGGTATAATATGGAGGCTGAGGAGGAGATGTTCTCGTGTGTGGGAGGGATTAAGTGAGAGGAGGTGGTTGGGTGTTGTTCCTCGTTGAGTTATAAGGAATATGTAGAGGGAGTAAGATGCTGTGATTAATACTCCTGAGCCTGTAAGGATTAAGGTTCAGTTAGATCAGTTGAATAATGATGTAATGATGAAAAGTTCTCCTATGAGGTTTGGGGATGGAGGTAAAGCGAGGTTGGCGAGATTAGCAAGAAATCATCAGGTTGCTATGAGTGGGAGGATGATTTGGATTCCTCGAGCTAGGAGAAGAGTTCGGCTGTGAATTCGTTCATAATTAGTATTGGCTAGACAGAATAAAGCTGATGAGATTAGGCCGTGGGCAATTATTAGTGTTGTTGCTCCTGCGAAACTTCATGGGGTTTGGATAAGGATGGCTGCTGCGACAAGACCTATATGGCTGACTGAGGAGTAAGCAATGAGAGATTTTAAATCTGTTTGTCGTAAACAGATAGAACTGGTTATTACGATACCTCAGATAGCTAAGATTAAAAATGGGTAAGCTATTTCTTTAGTTAGGGGGTTAAGTATAATAATAATTCGAATTATTCCGTAACCCCCTAGTTTTAGTAGTACGGCGGCTAGAATTATTGAACCAGCGATTGGGGCTTCGACGTGGGCTTTTGGTAGTCAAAGGTGTACTCCGTAGAGTGGTATTTTAACAAGGAAGGCAATAATGCAGGCAGTTCATCAGAATTTGTCTGTTCATGAATGAAGGTTAACATATTGAGAATGTTGGATAATAAATATTGAGAGGGTGCCGAGGTTGTTTTGTATAGATAGAAGAGCAATGAGTAATGGGAGAGATCCAATTAGGGTGTAAAATAGGAAGTAAGTTCCTGCATTTAAGCGTTCTGTTTGGTTACCTCATCGTGTAATAATAATAAGTGTGGGGATAAGTGTGGCTTCAAATATAATATAAAATAGAATTATTTCTGTTGCGGAAAAAGCTATGATGAGAAAGAATTGTAGGGAGATTAGGAGGGAAATATAGGTTCGTTGTCGGGTTAAAGGCTCTGGGGAAATGTGATTTTGGCTAGCTAGGATTATTAGTGGTAATAGTCAGCATGTAAGAATGAGTAGTGGAGTGGATAAGGGATCAATGGCTAAATATTGGTTAGAGAAGTCTCAGCCAATATCTGAGTTTCATTTAAATCAGAATAGGCTTATTGTAGCAATAAGAAGGCTATGGATAGAGGTAGTAGTTCATAGTCATTTTTTATGGGAAAATCAAGTAGTGGGAAATAGTATGATTGTTGGAATTAAAATTTTTAACATTGGAGGAGGTTGAGGTTTTGTAGTTTGTCGGAACCGTGTGAGCGAGAAGCAGCAACTAGGATAGCTAATCCTGCACTAGCTTCACAAGCAGAAAATGTTAGGAGGATTATAGGGGTAATGGAGCTGGAGGTGGAGTTTAATGTTATAGATCAGATAGCGGTAGCGATGAATAGGGTGAGTATTATGCCTTCAAGGCATAGGAGGGCGGATAAAAGATGTGAACGGTTAAATGCGAGGCCTATTAAGCCTAGGATGAATGCTGAGGTGAAACTGAAATATATAGGGGACATAAGATGTTTATGGATTTTCACCATAATTTGCTAAGCCGAAATTAGCGGTCTTAATTTGGACTAAACATCTATTCTGCTCATTCAAGGCCTCCTTGGAATCATTCGTAGATGAGTCCTAAGGTAAGTAAGATTAAGATAATTGTTGCTCAAAGGAGTGTGGAAAGTGGTGTAAGTAATTGATTTCCTCAAGGTAGTGGTAATAAGAGAGCGATTTCTAAATCAAATAGGAGGAATAAGATTGCTACTAAGAAGAAGCGGAGGGAAAAGGGAAGGCGGGCATTTCCTAGTGGGTCAAATCCACATTCATAGGGAGATAATTTTTCATTATCTGGGTTTAATGACGGTAATCAAAATGCAATTAAAGCGAGGATTAGGGAAATCAGGGCCGTGGTCGCGACAGACGACATGATGAGGTTCATTACTTTTCCTTGGGTTTTAACCAAGATTAAGTAATTGGAAATCACTTGTACTAATTTATACTAGAAAAGCAATTATGAGCCTCATCAATAGATGGATACATAAAGGAATAATCACACTACATCTACAAAATGTCAGTATCATGCTGCGGCTTCAAAGCCGAAATGATGTTCTGATGTAAAGTGATATTGGATTTGTCGTATAAGACAAACTGCTAAAAATGTTGAACCAATAATAACGTGGAGGCCATGGAATCCTGTGGCAACATAGAATGTTGTTCCGTAGACTCCGTCGGCGATAGTGAATGGTGCTTCGTAATATTCTATGGCTTGAAGGGATGTGAAGTAAACTCCTAGAATGATAGTTAAAGTAAGGGCTTGAATTGCTTCTTTTCGGTTACCTTCTATTAAACTATGGTGGGCTCAAGTTACGGTTACTCCTGAAGCTAGAAGTACTGCGGTATTTAAGAGTGGGACTTCGAATGGATCTAAAGGATTAATTCCTGTTGGTGGTCAACATCCACCTAATTCAGGGGTTGGTGCGAGGCTGGAATGATAGAAGGCTCAGAAAAAGCCTAAGAAGAAGAAAACTTCTGATGTGATGAATAAGATTATTCCATAACGAAGGCCTTTTTGTACAGGAGGGGTGTGATGGCCTTGGAATGTTCCTTCTCGAATAATATCACGTCATCATTGAATTATTGTTAGGAGAAGAAGGGTTAATCCTAAATAGAGAAGGAGAAGTGAGTGGAAATGAAATCAGATGGCTAAACCTGATGTTATAAGAAGGGCAGCGGTAGCTCCTGTTAGGGGTCATGGGCTTGGATCAACTATGTGATATGCATGTGCTTGGTGAGCCATTATACGTTTTCTTGTAAATATAAGCTTAGTAGGAGGACAAATACATATGCTTGGATTATTGCTACAGCTACTTCTAGAATTGTTAATAAAAACAGGATTGTAGAGGTTAATAGGGCTACAGTTGGTATAATAGTTAAGAGAACAAATGCTGCGGTAGCAATTAATTGTATTAGAAGATGGCCTGCTGTTAAGTTAGCAGTTAGTCGGACTCCTAAAGCTAATGGTCGAATAAATAGGCTGATAGTTTCGATAATAATAAGGATTGGAATTAAAGGGGTTGGTGTTCCTTCTGGAAGAAGGTGGCCTAATGCAATTGTGGGTTGGTTTAATATACCAATTAATACAGTTGTAAGTCATAGTGGAAGAGCGAATGCTATATTTAGAGAAAGTTGTGTTGTGGGGGTAAATGTATATGGGAGAAGGCCTAGGAGGTTAATGCTAATTAGGAATAATATTAGGGCTGTTAGTAATATGGCTCATTTATGTCCTCCAAGGGTAATTGGTTGTATAAGTTGATAAATAAAGCGATTGATGAATCAGGCTTGGAGGGTAATTAGCCGGTTATTTAATCATCGATTAGTTGGAGTTGGGAAGGTTAATCATGGGATTAAGATTGCCAGGGCAATGAGGGGGATTCCAATAAGTGACGGACTTAAGAATTGGTCAAAAAAGCTTATAATCATGGTCAATTTCAGGGATTGGGTTTAGGTTTTTCAGTACTTTTTAGAGTTGGATCATTGTTGAATAGGTGATTTATAATTTTATTTGGTAAAATAGTAAGGAAAATAATTCATGAAAATAATAAGATTAAAAATCATGGGTTAGGATTTAATTGAGGCATATCATTAAGGGTGGTTGGGAGTCACCAATGTTTAGCTTAAAAGGCTAATGCTAGGCCCAGTTTAGCTTCTTAATGAAGCTTCTTCTAGCATTGATGAAGATCAGGCTTCGAAGTGTTCTAAAGGAACTGCTTCTACCACGATAGGTATAAAACTGTGATTAGCGCCACAAATTTCTGAACATTGACCATAATAGACACCAGGACGTGAGACAATAAAGGCAGTTTGATTAAGTCGTCCTGGAACAGCATCTATTTTTACACCTAGAGCTGGAACAGCTCATGAATGTAGGACGTCTTCTGCTGATACTAGGACTCGAATAGGTGATTCTATAGGTACTACTATACGGTGGTCTGTCTCTAATAAACGGAATTGACCTGGAGTCAGGTCTTGAGTTTGAATTATATAAGAATCAAATCCTAGGTCTTCATAATCTGTATATTCGTAACTTCAGTATCATTGATGACCTATAGCTTTAATGGTTAGATGTGGATCATTGATTTCGTCTATGAGATATAAAATTCGTAGTGATGGGAGAGCAATTATAATGAGGATAATAGCAGGTAAGATGGTTCAAACGATTTCGATTTCTTGGGAGTCAAGAATGTATTTATTTGTAAGTTTGGTTGTAACTATTGCTGTAATAATGTAGAGAACTAGGGTGCTAATTAAGAATACAATTATTAATGTGTGGTCGTGAAAATGAATAAGTTCTTCCATAACTGGGGAGGCTGCATCTTGGAATCCTAATTGTGAGGGGTGTGCCATTGTAAAATAAGATACGTAAGGGTTTAACTCACAATTCTGTCCCGACAAGGCAGTGTAATATATTTTACTAGTATCTTATAAAGAAAGTGACAGAGTGGTGATGTGGCTGGCTTGAAACCAGTATATGGGGGTTCAATTCCTTCCTTTCTTGTTAAAAAGAGGGTCGTTGGACTTGAACAAATGCTGGTTCTTCATAGGTGTGATAAGGAGGAGGACAACCATGTAGTCATTCTACATTTGTATGTGGAAGTTCAACGGATAATACTTCTCGTTTTGAAGCAGATGCTTCTCAGATGATGAATAGTAGTATAATTACAGCAACAAGAGAAATTAGGGAGCCGATTGATGAAATTGCGTTTCATAGAGTATATGCATCTGGATAATCTGAATATCGTCGTGGTATACCTGCGAGACCTAGGAAATGTTGAGGGAAGAAGGTTAAATTTACTCCAATAAATATAACTGTAAATTGGATTTTTGTTCAGGTTTGATGGAGAGTAAAACCAGAGATTAGAGGAAATCAGTGAATAAGGCCTGCTATGATGGCAAATACTGCTCCTATTGAAAGAACATAGTGGAAGTGAGCTACTACATAGTAGGTATCATGAAGGACAATGTCTAATGAGGAGTTAGCTAAGACAATTCCTGTTAAGCCACCTACTGTAAAAAGGAAGATAAATCCTAAAGCTCAGAGTAGAGGAGTATCTCATTTAATAGACCCTCCATGAAGAGTTGCTAATCAGCTAAAGACTTTGACACCTGTAGGAATAGCGATAATTATTGTTGCAGAGGTGAAATAAGCTCGAGTATCTACATCTATTCCTACTGTGAACATATGATGGGCTCATACAATAAAACCAAGTAGACCAATTGCTATTATTGCTCAAACTATACCCATGTACCCAAATGGTTCTTTTTTACCTGAATAGTAGGCTACTACATGTGAGATTATTCCGAAGCCAGGTAAAATTAAGATATAAACTTCAGGATGACCAAAAAATCAAAATAAATGTTGATAAAGGATTGGGTCTCCTCCACCTGCAGGATCAAAGAATGTAGTATTAAGGTTACGGTCTGTAAGTAATATTGTAATCCCTGCTGCAAGAACTGGAAGTGAGAGGAGAAGAAGAATAGTGGTTACAAGAATAGATCAAACAAATAATGGTGTTTGATATTGGGAAATAGCTGGTGGTTTTATATTAATAATGGTTGTGATAAAATTAATTGAAGCTAAAATTGATGAAACACCGGCTAAGTGAAGAGAGAAAATAGCTAAATCAACAGATGGTCCAGCATGTGCTAGGTTGCTAGCTAATGGAGGATAAACTGTTCAACCAGTACCTGCTCCAGCCTCTACTCCAGCAGAGGCGAGAAGGAGAAGAAATGACGGTGGAAGAAGTCAGAAACTTATGTTATTTATTCGTGGGAAGGCTATATCTGGTGCTCCAATTATTAAAGGGACTAATCAATTTCCGAAACCACCAATTATAATTGGTATAACCATGAAAAAGATTATTACAAAAGCGTGGGCGGTTACGATTACATTATAAATCTGATCATCTCCTAAAAGTGATCCAGGTTGCCCAAGTTCAGCTCGAATTAGGAGACTTAGGGCTGTTCCAACTATACCTGCTCATGCACCAAAAATTAGGTAAAGGGTGCCAATATCTTTGTGGTTGGTAGAAAATAGTCAACGATTAATTGCCACAGGTAAGATGGCTGAGAATAAGCGGCGGATTGTAGCTCCGTTTACAGAGGTCAGAATCCTCTTCTTATCAAAGCCTTGAAGTAGCTGTTTACGTTGGATTGCAAATCCAAAGACGGAGGTTAGTTCCCTCCCGGGGCTTTCTCCCGCCTTTGTCTATGGCGGCGGGAGAAAGTTTAGATAGAAGTTCGCTGGATTAAACGCTTAGCTGTTAACTAAGATTTTGTAGGATCGAGGCCTGCCTATCTAGAAGGTTTTAGCTTAATTAAAGCATCTGAGTTGCATTCAGAAGATGTGAGATAAAGTCTTGCAAGTCTTAGCAGAAATTAGAGGATTTTCACTTCTACTTAAAGCTTTGAAGGCTTTTGGTCTATTGTTAACCTAAATTTCTATGGGATGAGTGTAAAGATTGCGGGTGTTAAGGGGAGAAGGAGGATAGATAAGGTTGCTGAGGTTAATAGGATGAGGGTTGGATGGTTGGGTTTTGTTCGTCAAGATGATGATATGTTGGTTGGGTTGGGGCTTATAGTTAGTGTTGTAGCATAACATAGACGTAGGTAAAAGAATAGACTAAGAAGGGCTATGAGGGCTATAATAGTAGCTGGAGTAAATAAACTTTGTTTTGTTAGTTCTTGAAGGATTAATCATTTAGGTATGAATCCGGAGAGTGGAGGCAATCCTCCTAGGGAGAGGAGTGTTAATAGAGTAATGATAGATAAAAGAGGGGATTTGGTTGATGATGAGGCGATTGAATTAATTTTGGTTGAGTTGAAGATTTTGAATAAGAGGAAGGTTGTGAGTGTTATGATAATATATAGGATAAGGTTAAGTAGGGTTAGGTTAGGAGCGTAATGTAAAATTGTAATTATTCATCCGAGGTTTGCGATTGATGAGTAGGCTAAGATTTTTCGTAATTGTGTTTGGTTGAGTCCTCCTCATCCTCCAATGATTGTTGAGAGAATTCCAAGAGATAATAATAAGTTGGGGTTGAGTAGGGGATATAGTTGAAGTAAGATAGCGAATGGGGCTAGCTTTTGTCAAGTTGATAGGATGAGTCCTGTGGTAAGGTCTAAGCCTTGGAGGACTTCAGGTAATCAAAAGTGTAGTGGTGCGAGGCCAATTTTTAGGGCAAGTGCGGTTAATGCTAGTGTGGCAGAAGTTGGGTTAATTATTTCAGTTAAACTTCATTCACCTGAAGTTCAAGCATTTGTGATGCTAGCAAATAATAATAGAGCGGAGGCAGTTGCTTGAGTAATGAAATATTTTGTAGTAGCTTCTACTGCTCGTGGATGGTGTTGGCGAATTATTAGGGGAATAATAGCTAAAGTATTGATTTCAAGGCCTATTCATACTAGGAGTCAATGTGATCCAATAAATGTAAGGGTGGTTCCTAGGCCTAAACTTGAAATTAGGATGGTTAATACAGTAGGGTTCATTAGTAAAGGAAGGATTTTAACCAACATGGTTGGGGTATGGGCCCAAAAGCTTTATTAGCTGACTTTACTAGGGAATAGTGTAATAGGAAACACGGAGGGTTTTGATCTCTTAGATATAGGTTCGAATCCTATTTTTCTAGAAGGAAGTGGAGAGGTTTTAACTCTCATTATCCACTCTATCAAAGTGGTCCTTTGATTCAGGCACACTTCCTTAGGTGATTGGGGGTAGGCTTGATGTAGCAAGAGGTAGGGCTATATGTCATAGGATAATTGCTAAGGTGAGGGGTAAGAAGTTTTTTCATACTAAGTGTATGAGTTGATCATAGCGGAAGCGGGGGTAAGATGCTCGAATTCATAGGAAGATAAATGTTAGTAATGTGGCTTTTATTATGAGGCTGAGTGTTGAGATTTGTGGGAGAAGAGGGTTGTAGGAAGTTCCTATGAATAAGATAACTGATAGGGTATTTATTAATAGGATATTGGTATATTCGGCTAAGAAGAATAGAGCAAATGGGCCTCCTGCATATTCAATGTTAAATCCTGATACTAGTTCTGATTCTCCTTCTGTTAAGTCAAATGGAGCTCGATTAGTTTCTGCTAGGGTTGAAATGTATCATATTAGGGCTAATGGTCAACCTGGGATTAAGAGTCAGATAGTTTCTTGAGCTAAATTAAATGTGTGGAGGGTGAATCCTCCGGCGAATACGATTATTGATAGTAGGATGAGGCCTAAGCTTACTTCGTATGAGATGGTTTGTGCTACAGCACGTAATGCTCCTATTAGAGCATATTTTGAATTGGATGCTCATCCGGATCCTAAAATAGTGTAGACAGTAAGGCTTGAGATTGCTAGAATGAATAATAAACCCAGGTTAAGATTAATAATTGAGTGGGGAAGAGGGAGGGGTATTCATATGAGTAAAGCTAGTGTTAGAGCTATTGTAGGGGTGATTAGGAATAAAAATGGAGAGGATATTGATGGGCGGATGGGCTCTTTAATGAATAGTTTTAGACCATCTGCAATAGGTTGGAGTAGGCCGTAAGGTCCGACAATGTTTGGACCTTTGCGGAATTGTATGTAGCCGAGAATTTTTCGTTCAATTAATGTGAGGAAGGCTGTGGCTAAAAGGATTGGGATAATATAGGCAAGGGGATTAATTAAATAGAGTAAAATGGGTTGGAGCATAGTTGAGAAGAGGATTTGAACCTCTGGATTAAAGGACTTAGGTCTTTTGCATTTGCCAGGCTCTGCCACCTCAACAACCCTTTTTTTGGGCACTAGGTGATCTTTTCTTATCTATTTTAGTTTTATTCAATAGATGAAAATAGGGCGTGCTAGTGGCATTGGCCCTACTTTTCCGGTCCTTTCGTACTAGGAAAAGTGTATTCATAGATAGAAACTGACCTGGATTTCTCCGGTCTGAACTCAGATCACGTAGGACTGTTAATCGTTGAACAAACGAACCCTTAATAGCGGTTGCACCATTAGGATGTCCTGATCCAACATCGAGGTCGTAAACCCTTTCTTCGATAGGGACTCTGAGAAAGGATTGCGCTGTTATCCCTAGGGTAACTTGGTTCATTGATCAGGAAATCCTGGGTCATTTTTCGATAAATATTTTATTAATTAGAATTGTCATTCTAATTTTTAAGTACTTAGTACTCAATCGATGGGGGGGATTTGTTTTTCCCCTTGGTCACCCCAACCAAAAACAGTTAAATTAGAAGTATTGTATATTTTGTTTATATCCTGGGAAGTGGATGATTACATAATTAATTTAAGTGTTTGAAGCTCCATAGGGTCTTCTCGTCTAATGTTATTATATTCGCTTCTGCACGAATAGATCAATTTCATTGATTAGAAAATAGAGACAGTTAAACTCTCGTGATGCCTTTCATACAGGTCTTCATTTAAAAGACAAGTGATTACGCTACCTTTGCACGGTCAAAATACCGCGGCCGTTGAATATTATCACAGGGCAGGCGGGACCTCTTATGGTTTATCAAGAGGCGATGTTTTTGGTAAACAGGCGGAGTTTGTGTTTGCCGAGTTCCTTTATTTTCTTTTAATCTTTCCTGATGACACTCCTGTGTAGGGATAACGAGTAGGAGAATAGGGTTTTCTAGTTAATGGTTAAGTGATATAATGACCTCAGTTTGGGGTCGTTTAATTATCAGTGATTTAATTCTTTCTGACGTACACTTGTGTCGGGAGAGATTTGTTCTCTTTATTACTCATTTTAGCATAAGTTCTTTTATATAAATATAAAATAACCCAATAGGATAAAGGGGGTTGTGAGTAGATATCTGGATTAAAGGTTTAATTATTAGATTAGAGCTGCGACGCTTACTTGACAGGTGGCTGCTTTTAGGCCCACTGAGATGGTAACCTTAATAATTATGATCATTTCCCACCTTAAAAAGTTGTGTCTTGGTTTAGAAGGGTTGTACCTCTTCTAAATAACTATTAATTCTTATAGATTTCTTTGACGAGTAAGTCTTGTCTAGATAGTGAAAAATTAATGCAGAACTAAAGTTCTTTTCTTGGGTAACCAGCTATCACTAAACTCGGTAGGCTTTTCACCGCTACTCGGAAGTCTTCCCACTCTTTTGCCACAGAGACGGGTTAGCTCTATAATGCTGCTTCGGAGTAGCTCGTTTAGTTTCGGGGAGATAGACTTAAGGTCTTTTTGCCTAGTTTTTCTAGCTAAATCATGATGCAAAAGGTACGAGGTATGATCTCTGCTTTTTAGTACTTTGATGATTTGTTTCATTTCTTTTTCAGCTTTCCCTTGCGGTACATAAGCTATTGCGCTGGGGTTATTGTTCTGTCACCCATACTGAAAGGTTGAGAATGTTTTGATTAAAAGTTATAATATAGATTAGATTTATAAGGTCTAGTTGAATTGATATATAGGCTAGCTTTGAGGTTCAAAATGATTCGAATTGCACGGATATCTCCTCGGTGTAAGGGAGGTGCTTTACTGATTTAGCCACATTTTGATTCCAAGTGCACTTTCCAGTACACTTACCATGTTACGACTTGCCTCCTCTTATTGTAGAAATGTGTTTATGGAAGGGAGTGAGTTACTTTTGAGGAGAGTGACGGGCGGTGTGTGCTTATCCCAGAGCCGATTTCAGAGGAGTATTCTGATCTCCTCTTACTGCTAAATCCACCTTTAGGTGTGTTTTCAGTTTACCATTCGTATATTTTTGGAAAAAAATGTAGCCCATTTCTTCCCACTTCATTTGCTACACCTCGACCTGACGTTTTGGAGTTTTATTCTTTTTGCTTACTTTTGATCCTTCACAGGGTGGGCTGACGACGGCGGTATATAGACGGTAATGGCAAGGAGTGGTGAGGTTGAACGGGGATTATCGGTTATAGAACAGGCTCCTCTAGGTGGGTATGGGATACCGCCAAGTCCTTTGGGTTTTAAGCTAGCGCTTGTAGTACTCTGGCGAACAATATAGTGAGATATTGTCTAAGTTTATGGTTGGGCATAGTAGGGTATCTAATCCTAGTTTGGGCCCCAACTGTCGTGACATCGAGGTTCCTTAATTTATAAAGTCACTTTCGTTGTTGTTTATTCCACTCATGGATACGTATAACAGTTTTATGAGGTCTAAACTTTAGTAGTTAAAGGTCATTCTTTAATCACTCTTTACGCCGGGATGTGTTAATGTGAGTTACTCGTATAACCGCGGTGGCTGGCACGAGATTAACCAACTCTGTTAACTTTAACTGAGTCAAGCTTACGCTTATGAAATCAATGTTTATTACTGCTGAAATCCCTTGGGGGTGTGGCTTAGCAAGATGTCTTGGGCTACGTGTATGTGTGCCTGATATCTGCTCCTAGTTATTTGATAGAATAATTAGGGCATTCTCACGGGAGAGCTGAAACTTGCATGTATAATTCTAGTTACAATTAACACTAAGGCCAGGACCAAACCTTACATGCTTGCGGAAAAAAATTAATTTTCATCTTAGCATCTTCAGTGCCATGCTTTAAATTAAGCTACACTAGC